GAAACGGATATAGGAAGTGTTGTTGCCGAGATCTATCTTTTTCTAAATATCCTTGTAATTCTTCCATTTACATTTCTACTTGAGCCAGAGGCAGGAGGTTTTTCTTGGTTTATCAAATGATATATACATAGTGCAATATGGTCAGAACAGGGTATTATGTATTGTATTATGTATATAGTATAGTAAGAAAAAAATATATACCCCGGAAAAGAAAGAGGGAGTCCAATCAACAGATCTTTTTACCTTCCTTTTCTATCCAATTGGTTTATGTTCGTTATAATTACAACAGGAGAAAAAATCCTTTATTTTTGCAACCCAATCGCTCTTTTGACTTTGGAATAAATTCTCTTTATCAATATACTGTTTCTTCTACACATCCGTCTACAATCCATAATAAAGAATAATTAGGATTCTGAAAAAAAAAAAGAAAAAATCAATGGTTCACTCACAGGAGAACCCACTCTTTCCCGCATTAGGCACTAATTCATTTTTAACGTCTAATTAGATCGGGTAATCATTCCAATTAAGAACATAAGCTCGTTGCTTTTTATTTTACCAGAATTGGAGCCATAGAGCTCTATCCATTTATTCACTAGACCCAACTGTAAATGTGAATTTCTTTTGTCCCCTTCCAAAAATCAAAACAATCTTTTGGAACTGTAATGATCCGGTAAGGATAAACTCAAAGTTCTACTTTAACATAGAAATACTTTTTCTTGGGTAAAGGATTTGACTTTCATTTCAAATTAAATAAATTAATAAAATCAATTTATTATTTTATTAGATTTTCTATTTTATTACGACATGCTGTTTTTTCCATTCATTACCCTTGAGGATCAGTCGTGGTCCTATAGACTATACCAATAGTCTGGACGAATTTGTTGCTTCATCCAAATGTGTAAAAGATCATAGTCGCACTTAAAAGCCGAGTACTCTACCGTTGAGTTAGCAACCCGGATAAATAGGATATGTAGATACGATCAAAATATAAAAATCAATTGAATTGCACTGCACGACCCTATCAAAACATTGAACTAGCAACACATCGAAAAGAAAGATTTTCTGATCAATTAGAAACACAAAATACCAAAGTTAGCAGATCGGATTAAAAATATTCCTAATAGAAATGTAAAAATTATGGCAGACCACCCATTTTTTATCAAATTCTTTTTTGATTTTCCCTAAGAAAATACATCCTGTATGAGAGTAAATGCAGCAAGGCAAACCCATCATTTGAGTGAAGGAAACAAAAAAATCAATATGGGGTGGGGATAAACAGCCCTATTTATCTATGATCGAATTATATTTGTTCGATACACCATTGTCAATATAAAAGCAATGTTGAGAAAGTAAATCAAGTAAATAAAATAAAGACTTGTGTTGGATTGGCACAACATAAATAAGAAATTGGAATGGAAAAAATTAAGGAAAAGGTAAATAAAAAATCCCCGGTTTATTCAATCAATAAAAGTACGATAAGCAAGCTTAACCCCTTGTTTGTTGTTAAATTAAATTCCCCCACCAAAATATGAATAAAGCAAGAAAAAGGAAAATGGTGTGTAAATAGAAATAATTACACAAGGATAGATACTAGTTACCCTTCCCTACTTTATTTTATTTATTTAATAATTTTGTTTTTTCCTTTAATTAACTCAAAGTTCTTTCTTTAAAGAATTCTGCCTTCTTTAAAATATCATAAACAGTTCCTGTAGGTTGAGCACCTTTTTCAAGGAAATATAGAATAGCAGGAACATTTAAATAAGTTTGATTCTTTATCGGATTGTAAAAACCTACTTTTCGAAGATCTCTTCCTTCTCTTCGGAATCGAACATCAATTGCAACGATTCGATAGATGGCTCATTGGGATAGATGTAAATAAACAATGCCCCCCCTAGAAACGTATAGGAGGTTTTTTCCTCATACGGCTCGAGAAAAATGATTCCAATTTCTGTATATAATAGCAAGTGGATCCATAAAATCATGAATTTTACTATAATTTGAATTGAGTACTTTTTTCTTCTTCCTTACAGAAAAAGGAAGAAATCTCATTCATACTCATAACTCAAGTTGGGTAATTCTGACAAGAGAATCCTTAGACATTTATTGAGCCGTCTCTAAACTCTTTTGTTTGTCTCATTTCGAATCCATTTTTATTCCTCAGTCTGATCCAATTGTTGAGACAATTGAAAATAGTGTTTCCTTGTTTCGGAATCCTTTATCCTTGCTTTGTGAAATCATTGGGTTTAGACATTACCTCGGGGATCCTTATTCCTTTCAAAATGGCAGCAACATACCTTTTTTTGTTATTTCTTTCTATATAAATAGAATACGAATGATTGATTCCCTTGTGATACACTTTTCATCGAAATAGTTTTACCAATTTCGGAAAATTTGACTTTTCAAACTTGTTCTGAATTTGAACCTTTCGATTTAGAATTTATATATAGTGAGGATATACTTACAGAGTTGGTCTAACTTATTGATTTTCACTAACCCTAGATTCTTTCCCTTGAAAAATGAATCAATCCTTTCTTCTCGAGCTTCATCATGTACTATTTACTTATAACCCAACACAAATTAGGTTCCGGGCAGAACAGAACAAACTATGTCGAGCCAAGAGCATCTTCATTACTATAGAAGATGGCGGATGTAAAAATCCACAGCCAACCATGTCCTTCAAGTCGCACGTTGCTTTCTACCACATCGTTTCAAACGAAGTTTTACCATAACATTCCTCTAATTGAAATTTCAAAGCGGTATGGAATTGATTCAATATAAAATCATGAATAGTCATTGGTTCAACCGGTATATAATATTTCTATCTATGGATAAATAAGTATTTATCCGGATAAGGGTCAGCAAGGATCAAATTTATTTAATTTAACCCCATATTCTATCATATGAATTGAATGAAAATAAAGATATTCAATTTTACCCACATTTGACACTTGATTCCGTTTGTGAGAAACCAAACGAATTCTCAGATATGATTCTTAGAACCATTCTGAAAATTAATAAGAAAAGATTTTTCCCTTTAACAAATTATTGTTTCATGTGGAATGCAGTGTGATCCCATCTTTCGTTTCATGAAAAACGATCTGGGACGGAAGGATTCGAACCTCCGAATAACGGGACCAAAACCCGCTGCCTTACCGCTTGGCCACGCCCCATTTTGATTTCTATTCGAAATTAATCAACACTAATATTGGTATTGGTTATTCGTCAATCCCAACCCAAATACACAAAAACATATGGGATATTTTGTTGCTAGGATTCAAGACATGTAGATATAGAATCAAAAAAATTCATTGATCATTACATAGAATTCAATTAAGATATTGTATGAAAGTTGAATTCCTTATATTCTCATTTTAGAATGATAATGGGGGGAGGGATTTTTTATTTGGGAAAGTCCGAACCGAAGAAAAAGAAGGATTTCTTGATCTGCCTTTTTCATTTTTCCTTATAAAAATAACTCAAAATTATCTAATCCACAAGAACGAAATGCTTGTTATGCTTAATATCTTTAGTTTAATTGGTATCTGTCTTAATTCTGTCCTTTATTCGAGTAGTTTTTTCTTCGCCAAATTGCCCGAAGCTTATGCCATTTTCAATCCAATCATAGATGTTATGCCTGTCATACCTGTACTCTTTTTTCTCTTAGCCTTTGTTTGGCAAGCCACTGTAAGTTTTCGATGAAATCTTTAATACTCTGCTAAATTGATGATGTATTCGATAAAAAAATTCTAAAAATTGATAAGATCAGATAAGTCTTACATTACGAACCCTCGATTCAAAAATCGAAATTCTTGTATATTGAATGAATAACCGCAGCGATGAATTTGGATCAGCCTTTTCCCCGTTCTCACCTTCCGGTGAGTATGGACTATTAGGTACTCCACAATACCTAATTATTGATATGACAAGAAATTTCGGGTAACGAATGAATCAAAATCTTATTACAAAAAAATTCGTCTTATTTTTCATTTTTTGGGGTGTCAAAACAAAAAAAAAAAATGATATATGTGGTAAAAAATAGGCAATCTATTCCCCTTTTTCAAAAAAAAATGATCTTGGAGATTGTGTAATGCTTACTCTCAAACTCTTTGTTTACACAGTAGTGATATTCTTTGTTTCCCTTTTTATCTTTGGATTCTTATCTAATGATCCAGGACGCAATCCTGGACGTGAGGAATAAAAAATTTCTAGTTTTTTTTGCTTTTTTCGAAATTAATTCTTAATAATCTTATTTGTTTCATACATTTAACTATGATAAAATCAAGGGATGAGAATCTTTTCGAATTCGAAAATACCAAGTGATCAGAGAAAGCGGAAAGAGAGGGATTCGAACCCTCGGTACAAATAATTCGTACAACGGATTAGCAATCCGCCGCTTTAGTCCACTCAGCCATCTCTCCTAATTCCAAATTGAAAATTTGTTATGTGATATAACACGTGAAATAAAGATTGATAAAAATCCACCTTCTTCTCTTTATTTTCTTTTTTCATTTGATTTTTTTTTTTTATTTAATCTTATTTAACTTTTCCAAATTATTATTATTTATTTTATTATATTATTCTATTTTAATAAAAAAAAATATTATTTTATTATATTATTAAAATAGAAATTCGAAATATTCTAAAATATTCTAATAAATAATAGAAATTTTTTAAATAGCTATTAAAATTTAAACTAAGAAAAATAAGAAAAAAATAGAAAAAAGCAATTGATCAGGAATTCAATATAGATAATGACTCAAAACGGATCTCCTCAATAGAAAGAATATCTTAGTTCTTTGATTTTATATGAAAGGTTTATTTTCCCGGCCTGATCTGCTTAAGTACTGGCCGGGACATTTCTTCTTTTTTCCATTGATTATTCTTTTTTTTTTCTTTTTCTCAGTTTATTACTTAATTTCTTACTGTTGTCAAGTAAGGAATAAAAAAAGACATATGATAACATATTATATATATATAAATACATTAAACAATATTAAATT